CTTGTGACTTGGAAGAAAGGTTTCTCTGTAGAGGACGGGAATAACAGTTTATTCCCCTAGAAAATCTAGGAATAAGAAAATTTAATCGGAAATATCGACAAATTCTTTCGAAGTCCAAAGAAATGAAATTCCAAAAAAAGCAGGGGGTCGACTGTTCCAATTCAAATTTTATCTCTATCGAATTTGAATATCAGAATAGCGGATATAGTCATAATTCAATGGGTCAGGTCCACTTACTTTTTCCTTTGTTGATTTCGAATCTTTCCAATAAATTGGATTGGGATCTATAAGGAAAAATAAGGATCTCTGGTAATTCAAGAGGTAGATTAGAATTATTATTCATAATAATGAAAATTTACTGAACAAATGTTCCACTTTCTAACTAGAACTACTATAATACTCTAACTTAGTATAATGATAACATAGTATCTAGTTAGTTACTTTTTTTATTCCAAAAAAAGAGTATCTCTATTTTCTGAATACTATGGACTTTTCTGAAAAACCCCAAAGCCCCTTATCGGATTTGAACCGATGACTTACGCCTTACCATGGCGTTACTCTACCACTGAGTTAAAAGGGCTTATTTGATTAAATTCCCCAACGGGTCGCTATGTAGATAAAATATCTATATGCACATATATTATATACATAAGTATATGCACTAGACTCATAGTGGCTAGTGGCTTATTTTTACTAATCAAATGGATTTGCCTAGCAACTCTAGGGTAAATTTTTTTAAGACTGACCCTAAATTTATTTTATTGAAATGATTCCTATCAAAGCAAAATTGACTTGATTGATACATAGCATGGACAGTTACCAATTCGACATAAAATAAATTTCAAGATATTTCATTGAATCGTGTGATGAAGAGATTCTACTTGTCCCCTTGAACTAAATTTTTATAGAAGATTTTCAATAACTTGTTGATCTCGCTTAATAGATTTATTGGTTGTTACTTTCCTGGTTTAGTGTGAGATAGAGATAAGGATATCTCATCTTAACAATGAATGAAAGCAAAAAAAATAGAACTGACCCCTCCCATTTCTTTTCTGACGGACCAATCATTCTCTGAAAAACGCAAAGATCCCTCAGATCTAATCATACCATTCCATTATATTGACAATTTCAAAAAACTGATCATACTATGATCATGAGGGCCGTTGAGCAAGTTAGCCCCCATCGTCTAGTGGTTTAGGACACCTCTCTTTCACGGAGGCAGCGGGGATTCGAATTCCCCTGGGGGTAGGGTACTACGAAAGGAAGTTGATCATGGATTACCAATAAGCCTCAAATTGATTCTTCCTGGGTCGATGCCCGAGTGGTTAATGGGGACGGACTGTAAATTCGTTGGCAACATGTCTACGCTGGTTCAAATCCAGCTCGGCCCAATAATTCGCCAATCTACCATAAGATGGTATAACCCACCTTGTCCTTCAGAAATACCGCATACAAAACTAAAAAAGAAGAAAATCTTCTGCTAGATCCCTTATTTTCCTGGGATTGTAGTTCAATTGGTCAGAGCACCGCCCTGTCAAGGCGGAAGCTGCGGGTTCGAGCCCCGCCAGTCCCGACGGATCCAATATCCAATAAATACATCTATTCATTTCACCCTTTCATAGAACATAGTAAAGGGTGTCGGGGGCATAATTTCATTCCCAAGCAAAACGGAGTCTTTGTTTCTTTTTTCTTTCCCATGTTTTCCATTTCGCGTTTATTGTTTGTTTAGATTTGTAACTATGTGACTAATCGAAGTGGAAGGCAATCTGATAATCCTTCATCAGAGGATTATCCAAGCAAGACGCAAGCTAAGTTATAGAAAAAAACAAGGAAACGGATAATAAATACAAGGAATTTTGGATTAATTGATTCAGAAATCAAAATCATTTTTTGGTATGGATAAAAGAACTTCCTATGTTATACTATTCAAGTCTAGACTACGAGTTGATTTGATAGATGAGATATTGTTATTCATGATATTGATCCCATTCAAAATCATCGAGAGGTAATTCATTCATTGAATTTACAGACGAAAGATTTATCATCTCTATGGGATTAAATCCCGAGTTATTGTGAAGTAAAAAAATCGATGAGATTATGGAAGTAAATATTCTTGCATTTATTGCTACTGCACTATTCATTCTAGTTCCTACCGCCTTTCTACTCATCATTTATGTAAAAACAGTTAGTCAAAATGATTAATTCATTTGAATTTTCAAATGAATTTGAATAAAACTTTCCTTCTGAGTTCTTATCAAAAATTGACGAAGTCAAATGAAAAGGATTCAAATTTAGCGTCTTAACTTAAATGAAATGAGCGGACTTTAATCGGCAGTATTCTACTAATTTGATAGTATGGTAAGAAAGAAATAGATGAATCCTTCTTTCTACCATACTATCGATCTCTTATTCTATAAAGTTTTAATCTAGAATAAAGATAGATTCTATAGATCAATCTACAAATTCTGATCATGTAATATATTCTATTAATTCCATATATTGTATGGAATTGGCATAACATATTGTATAGAATTGACATAACACCCAATTCTATTTATTTGCTACATCTATTTGTTCCGATCAATCTAAGATAAGAATTATCTTAGGATTCTAATTCCTTTTCCTAATAAAGAAGAGGAAACCTCGCTTATTTTTAACGCCCAAACCATGATATGAAAAAAGTCGATAAAGCACAAATCGCCTTTATAAGATTAGAAACCAAGCGATAAATGCCCAATATGTGATTCGTCCGAAGCAAGATCTTAGCATAGTCTCTCGTTAGATAACTACTTAGATAACTACTATGATATCATTTCTCATAGAAAGTTCGTATACACTTAACAAAACCACTTGTTCTTTGAACAGTAAAAAGGAAAAGCAATCAAACAAAAAAAAGGGTCTGGTCTTCCTCAGTATCCATCTATAAAGATGGTAAGAGCCCATTCCATTGATTGAAATAGAAAATTTCGGAAGAATCTTAGGTTGGAATAAATTTCTAATCATCTGAATCCCCTTCTTTTCGAAATACAAACAGGGGAATCGCTCAAATATCTCTTTGATTGAAAGAGTATGATTCATATCATAGATTACTCCATTTGACTCCAATGAAATTAGAAATTCAGATATTTTATTTTAAATAGTTCAAAACGCGTTGCAGAACGATCTATAAAACAAGCGATACGGTTTGATTCCTCAACTCAATTTAGTAGTACTTCTAGAGCCCACTTCTTCCCCACACTACGAGTGAAAGGGAAAATGTAAAGATTACCATTAAAGCAGCCCAAGCGAGACTTACTATATCCATGTGAATTATGTCTCCTATCTCTATAAATACAAAGGAATTATTCCTCACTAATAATAGTGGAATCAATGGTGCAGAGTCAAAAAAAGGGGATTTTGTCCGAACACTATTGATAAACCAATCTGATTCTGATTTCGAATCGGGAAAGATTAAACACAAGCAAAATATCCAAAGGGAATGGGAACATGTGAATAATAAGGCCTATTTTTTTGTTGACCCTCGTAAGTAAAAACGGAAAGGGAGAAATCACTAAAAAAGATAAATCACTATCTAGTACAGACCTCTATTTCCCCTAATCCCTACCCCCTTTCCCGATTATCTCTGAGGGGTAGGGGGAGGGGTTATCAAAAAAAATTATTTCTTTTTTCTATAAAAAAAAAGATTATCCATCGACTCTAATCTTGATTGGATACCCCAGCGTTCATCTCGCAAGTCCGTCATATATAACGCAACTGCCAACCCTTTCCAAAATTCTAAATAAAATCATATTTCTTAGCAGGCTCTACAATCTAATCCAAGATCCAGTCATTAGACAGTCCCATAGTATATAGTAATAGAAGGGAATCATAAAGTCTTAAAAGCTCCCTACCATAGAATAGATTATAATATTTCCTTGAATCCTAGATGCGAACGAGGATTCACAATCTTTTATTTTCGAAAAACCTCAGACCCAATGTTTAGAATCAAACAAAATATCAACAGCCTTTCCTCTGTTTCTACCGGAGAATTATTCTCCGAGTTGTATCAGCAGAATAGAAGAAAAGAAAAGATTTCGGGTTTTTTGTTTGATCAGGCGACACCCGGATTTGAACTGGGGAAAAAGGATTTGCAGTCCCCCGCCTTACCACTCGGCCATGCCGCCAAAATGATACAAAAATCTTCTCGAATCACTAAATTTTTATTGTACTTGAAATTTTTCATTTTGTTGTTTTGTATTTGATCCATTCCCTCGATTCATTCTAGAGTATCTCAAAATCCACAATGCTAAAAACATTCTCTCGCTTTTCTATTGAGAAATAACATGTGGATTTTCAGCCGACAAATTGGAACCATTAACTATAACTATTGACTGCTTATGCTTACTTCGAATTTATGAACGCTTCTGGAGATTTTAATCTCAAAATTGTGTTTTCCTAATGACATACATAAGAAAATACAAATTGAGATAAAACTAATCAGTATTTATTTTTTTTAATCAAAAAATCCTTCTCAATTTCAATTATAACAAAATATATGAGTCTATGTAAACCCCAGAACATAAATTACAGATATCTATTAGTTAGATATGTTATCGATAGGGAATTATCATAAAATTATTCTACTTCGTTTTTGCATTGAATAGAGATTTTCGTTTGATAAAGGACCACCCGGGCTGTCCCGAATAGAAGGTACTAAAATAAAAGAGAAGTCGGATATTATAGCCATCCGCGTACGTGTTTAATAAATGCAACCCTTCTTATACACTTTGATACACTTCAAATGGTATTCTACTCAAAAATCAGTAAAGTACAAATATCTCTCTTCTCTGCGAATCATTTTTTGAACACCGAAATTCATCGGTTAAGTGCTCAAAAAAGGGATTCTATATTGTTTCTGATTTTTGTGTCTTTATCTCCCAAATACTGAATCTTTTTATTTTTTTTTTTCAAATTCCAATATATAATATTATATAATTATATAATTTCTAATTTGAATTATT